GTTCTTGTAGCTTACAACAAAGCATAGCACTGAAGATGCTAAGACGGCTCCTAAATATGTGTCCAAGAACAAAAGACTTAGTCCTAACCTTACTATTAATTTTTGCCAGACATATACATGCAAGTATCCGCGCCCCAGTGTAAATGCCCTTCACAGCTTATTACTCAAGCAAAAGGAGCAGGTATCAGGCACACTAACCAAACGTAGCCCAAGACACCTTGCTTAGCCACACCCCCACGGGTTCTCAGCAGTAATTAACATTAAGCAATAAGTGCAAACTTGACTTAGTCATGGCAACACTTAGGGTTGGTAAATCTTGTGCCAGCCACCGCGGTCACACAAGAGACCCAAATTAATTGTATTCGGCGTAAAGAGTGGTATAATATGCTATCATACCAACTAAGATCAAAGTATAACCAAGCTGTCATAAGCTCACGATACACCTAAAATCTTCCTTAAGATGATCTTAGCATTAACGATTAATTGAACCCACGAAAGCTAAGACACAAACTGGGATTAGATACCCCACTATGCTTAGCCCTAAATCCCGATACTAATCTAACCAAAGTATCCGCCTGAGAACTACGAGCACAAACGCTTAAAACTCTAAGGACTTGGCGGTACCCCAAACCCACCTAGAGGAGCCTGTCCTATAATCGATAACCCACGATGCACCCGACCGCTCCTTGCCAAGACAGCCTACATACCGCCGTCGCCAGCTCACCTCCCCTGAGAGACCAACAGTGAGCATAATAGCCTCTGTTCCGCTAACAAGACAGGTCAAGGTATAGCTAATGGATCGGAAGAGATGGGCTACATTTTCTAAGCTAGAAGACTACGAAAAGGGGTGTGAAACCACCTCTAGAAGGCGGATTTAGCAGTAAAACAGGATAATGATGCCTGCTTTAAGCTGGCCCTGAGGTACGTACATACCGCCCGTCACCCTCCTCTCAAGCCACAGCCTCTTATAAATAAAACACATCTTGGCTGAAGATGAGGTAAGTCGTAACAAGGTAAGTGTACCGGAAGGTGCACTTAGTATATCAAGATGTAGCTATAATCTAAAGCATTCAGCTTACACCTGAAAGATATCTGCCACCCACCAGATCGTCTTGAAGCCTAACCCTAGCCCGGCCACCCCAACAACGGAAACAACTAAAAACTCACTACACCCCAAAACCAAAACATTTCTTAAGCCCAGTATAGGTGATAGAAAAGTATTTATTTCCGGCGCGATAGAAGCCTGTACCGCAAGGGAAAGGTGAAATAAAAATGAAAAAACAAAGCAATAAGTAGCAAAGATCAACTCTTGTACCTCTTGCATCATGATTTAGTAAGAACAACCGAGCAAAGTGAACTTAAGTTCGCCCTCCCGAAACCCAAGCGAGCTACCTGCGAGCAGCTATTTTCTTGAGCTAACCCGTCTCTGTTGCAAAAGAGTGGGATGACTCGTCGGTAGAGGTGAAAAGCCAACCGAGCTGGGTGATAGCTGGTTGCCTGCGAAATGAATCTAAGTTCAACCTTAATCCCTCCGCACGGATATTCATCCTAACCCCCCATGTAGTGAATTAAGAGCAATTCAAAGGGGGTACAGCCCCTTTAAAAAAGAACACATCCTCTTTTAGTGGATAAGTGCTTGCTTTCCTAACCCCTTGTAGGCCTTTAAGCAGCCATCAGTAAAGAATGCGTCAAAGCTCCCTATGAAAAGATATATAAACAACACGACTCCCTTCCCACTAGCAGGCTAGCCTATAACAATAGAAGAATTAATGCTAAAATGAGTAACTAGGGAAACCCTCTCAAGCGCAAACTTACATTCCTTCTAATTATTAACAAACTCTAACTAGATACTTTAACTACAACAAGACTTAGGTATCAATTTATCTTGTTAACCCAACCCAGGAGCGCCCATTAGAAAGATTAATACCTGTAAAAGGAACTAGGCAATCCCAAGGCCCGACTGTTTACCAAAAACATAGCCTTCAGCAAACCAAGTATTGAAGGTGATGCCTGCCCAGTGACATTACGTTCAACGGCCGCGGTATCCTAACCGTGCAAAGGTAGCGCAATCAATTGTCTCATAAATCGAGACACGTATGAATGGCTAAACGAGGTCTTAACTGTCTCTTACGGGTAATCAGTGAAATTGATCTCCCTGTGCAAAAGCAGGGATAAGCACATAAGACGAGAAGACCCTGTGGAACTTAAAAATCAACGGCCACTGCACACATACCCAAACCCCTGTTAGGCATATTCCATTCCCCTCACTGGCTCGTATTTTTCGGTTGGGGCGACCTTGGAGAAAAACAAACCCTCCAAAAATAAGACTTCCCCTCTTGACCAAGAGCAACACCTCAACGTACTAATAGTAACCAGACCCAATATAATTGACTAATGAACCAAGCTACCCCAGGGATAACAGCGCAATCCCCTCCAAGAGCCCCTATCGACGAGGGGGTTTACGACCTCGATGTTGGATCAGGACATCCTAATGGTGCAGCCGCTATTAAGGGTTCGTTTGTTCAACGATTAATAGTCCTACGTGATCTGAGTTCAGACCGGAGCAATCCAGGTCGGTTTCTATCTATGATGAACTTGTCCTAGTACGAAAGGACCGGAGAAGTGGGGCCCATACTCCAAGCACGCCCTACCTACAAGCAATGAACCCAACTAAATTGCTAAAAACTCACCCACACAAATCCATCCTAGAAAAGGATAGCTAGCGTGGCAGAGTTCGGTAAATGCAAAAGGCTTAAGCCCTTTACTCAGAGGTTCAAATCCTCTCCCTAGCTTTCACCCGCCCCATGACCCAATCTCACTCTCTAATTTATCTAACTATGTCACTATCCTATGCTATCCCGATCTTGATTGCAATAGCATTCCTTACTTTAGTAGAACGAAAAGTCTTAAGCTACATACAAGCTCGAAAAGGACCCAATATCGTAGGGCCATTCGGCCTATTACAACCAATAGCAGACGGCATTAAATTATTCACTAAAGAACCTGTCCGCCCATCTGCCTCCTCCCCATTTCTCTTCCTCATAACCCCCATGCTCGCCCTTCTCCTAGCTATCACCATTTGAATCCCCCTACCCCTCCCATTCTCCCTTACAGACCTAAATCTTGGCCTTCTCTTCCTTCTAGCAATATCCAGCCTAGGAGTGTATGCAATCCTATGATCAGGTTGAGCCTCAAATTCAAAATATGCTTTAATTGGGGCGCTGCGAGCAGTAGCACAAACCATCTCCTACGAAGTTACATTAGCTATTATCCTCCTGTCATTAATTCTACTAAGCGGAAACTACACTCTAAACACCCTTGCTACCACCCAAGAACCCCTCTATCTTGTCTTCTCTACATGACCCCTCGCAATAATATGATACATCTCCACACTCGCTGAAACAAACCGTGCACCATTTGATCTCACAGAAGGAGAATCTGAACTAGTATCCGGGTTTAACGTAGAGTACGCCGCCGGCCCGTTTGCTCTATTTTTCCTAGCTGAATACACAAATATTATATTAATAAATACTCTAACCACCATCCTATTCCTTAACCCGAGTGCACTCAATGTACCCCTAGAGCTTTTCCCAACAGTTCTAGCAGTAAAAGTTCTACTCCTTTCATCAGGTTTCCTATGAGTCCGCGCATCTTACCCCCGCTTTCGCTATGACCAACTCATACACCTTCTTTGAAAGAGTTTCCTCCCCTTAACACTAGCACTATGCCTTTGACACATTAGCCTACCAACTTGTTACGCAGGCCTGCCTCCTTATCTAAGGAAATGTGCCTGAACGTATAAAGGGTCACTATGATAAAGTGAACATAGAGGTATACTAGTCCTCTCATTTCCTCAGAAATCTTTAGAAAAGTAGGAATCGAACCTACACAGAAGAGATCAAAACTCCTCATACTTCCTTTATATTATTTCCTAGTAGAGTCAGCTAACAAAGCTATCGGGCCCATACCCCGAAAATGATGGTTTGACCCCTTCCTCTACTAATGAGCCCATACACCAAACTAATCTCCATATTAAGCCTGCTTATGGGAACAACTATCACAATTTCAAGCAACCACTGAGTATTGGCCTGGACCGGATTAGAACTTAACACTCTCGCTATCATCCCACTAATCTCAAAATCACATCACCCCCGAGCCATTGAAGCCACCATCAAATACTTCCTAGTACAAGCTGCTGCGTCCGCCCTGGTCCTTTTCTCAAGTATAACCAATGCATGATTCACAGGCCAATGAGACATTACCCAACTCACACACCCCACATCATGTCTCCTATTAACCACAGCAGTTGCAATAAAACTAGGACTAGTCCCATTCCACTTTTGATTCCCAGAAGTACTTCAAGGTTCACCAATAACAACCGCCCTGCTACTATCAACAATAATAAAATTTCCACCAATCACCCTCCTCTACCTGACCTTTCACTCCCTCAACCCTACTCTACTCACCACAATAGCTATCGCTTCTGCCGCCTTTGGGGGTTGACTGGGATTAAATCAAACGCAAATCCGAAAAATCCTAGCTTTCTCATCCATCGCTCATCTAGGTTGAATAACCATTATCATCATTTATAACCCCAAACTCACACTACTAACTTTTTACCTTTACACCCTAATAACGACAACTGTATTCCTCACCCTCAACACAACTAAAGTATTAAAGCTCTCAACAATAATAACCTCCTGGACAAAAACCCCTACACTAAACGCAATATTGATATTAACCTTACTTTCCCTGGCAGGACTTCCCCCACTAACAGGTTTCTTACCTAAGTGATTTATTATCCAAGAACTCACCAAACAAGAAATAACTGCAACAGCCACGATTATTGCCATTCTCTCCCTCCTAGGACTGTTCTTCTACCTACGCCTCGCATATTACTCAACAATCACCCTTCCCCCAAATTCTACAAACCACATGAAACAGTGGTACATCAATAAAACCACAAACTTCCACATTGCCGCTCTTACTTCCTTATCGATCTTAACCCTGCCCCTCGCACCCATGATCCTCACCATCCCTTAGGAACTTAGGATAAACCTTAAACCGAAGGCCTTCAAAGCCTTAAATAAGAGTTAGACTCTCTTAGTTTCTGCTAAGACCCGCAGGATACTAACCTGCATCTCCTGAATGCAACCCAGATACTTTAATTAAGTTAGGGCCTCACCTAGACAGATGGGCTTCGATCCCATAAAGTTCTAGTTAACAGCTAGACACCCAAATCCAACAGGCTTCTGTCTAAGACTCTGATACGCTCTTAACGTACATCAATGAGCTTGCAACTCAACATGAATTTCACTACAGAGCCGATAAGAAGAGGAATTAAACCTCTGTAAAAAGGACTACAGCCTAACGCTTCAACACTCAGCCATCTTACCTGTGACATTCATCAATCGATGATTATTCTCAACCAACCACAAAGATATTGGCACTCTCTACCTAATCTTCGGTGCATGAGCGGGCATAGTTGGTACTGCCCTTAGCTTACTCATTCGCGCAGAACTTGGTCAACCCGGGACCCTCCTAGGAGATGATCAAATTTACAACGTAGTCGTTACTGCCCATGCATTCGTAATAATTTTCTTTATAGTTATACCTATCATAATCGGAGGATTTGGAAACTGACTAGTCCCCCTTATAATTGGAGCACCCGACATAGCATTCCCACGTATAAACAATATAAGTTTTTGACTCCTCCCACCATCCTTCCTACTCCTACTAGCTTCATCAACCGTAGAAGCCGGAGCTGGCACAGGGTGAACTGTTTACCCCCCTTTAGCAGGTAACCTAGCACATGCTGGAGCTTCAGTTGACCTAGCCATCTTCTCCCTTCACTTAGCAGGTGTATCCTCCATCCTAGGAGCAATCAACTTCATCACAACTGCTATCAACATAAAACCACCAGCCTTATCACAATACCAAACCCCCTTATTCGTATGATCTGTTCTCATTACTGCCGTCCTCCTCCTACTTTCACTCCCAGTCCTTGCTGCCGGCATTACTATACTTCTCACCGATCGAAACTTAAACACTACATTCTTCGACCCCGCTGGAGGAGGTGACCCCGTCCTCTACCAACACCTCTTCTGATTCTTCGGCCACCCAGAAGTTTACATTCTGATCCTTCCAGGCTTCGGAATAATCTCACATGTAGTAACATATTATGCAGGTAAAAAAGAACCATTCGGGTACATAGGAATAGTATGAGCCATGTTATCCATCGGATTCCTAGGCTTTATTGTCTGAGCACACCACATGTTCACAGTCGGAATAGACGTAGACACCCGAGCATACTTCACATCCGCTACCATAATTATTGCTATCCCAACAGGCATTAAAGTCTTCAGCTGATTGGCCACATTACATGGAGGAATTATTAAATGAGATCCTCCTATACTATGAGCCCTAGGCTTTATCTTCCTTTTCACCATCGGAGGCCTAACAGGAATCGTCTTAGCAAACTCCTCATTAGATATTGCCCTACATGACACATACTATGTAGTTGCTCACTTTCACTATGTTCTTTCAATAGGAGCTGTTTTCGCCATCCTGGCTGGATTCACTCATTGATTCCCCCTATTCACCGGATACACTTTACACCCCACATGGGCCAAAGCACACTTCGGAGTTATATTCACAGGCGTTAACCTAACCTTCTTCCCACAACACTTTCTAGGCCTAGCTGGCATGCCTCGACGATACTCAGACTACCCCGACGCTTACACCCTATGAAACACCATATCATCCATTGGCTCATTAATCTCAATAATCGCAGTAATCATGCTAATATTCATCATCTGAGAGGCCTTTGCATCAAAACGAAAAGTCTCACAGCCAGAATTAACCACCACCAATATTGAATGAATCCATGGCTGCCCACCCCCTTACCATACTTTCGAAGAACCTGCCTTTGTCCAAGTCCAAGAAAGGAAGGAATCGAACCCTCATACGCTGGTTTCAAGCCAACCGCATCAATCCATTTATGCTTCTTTCTTATGAAATGTTGGTAAAACAATCACATAGCCTTGTCAAGGCTGAATTACAGGTGCAAGTCCTGTACATTTCACATGGCCAATCACTCACAACTCGGCTTTCAAGATGCCTCATCCCCTATTATAGAAGAACTAGTTGAATTCCACGACCACGCCTTAATAGTAGCCCTAGCAATCTGTAGCTTAGTTCTCTACCTCCTGACTCTTATATTAGTAGAAAAATTGTCCTCCAATACTGTCGATGCTCAAGAAGTAGAACTAATCTGAACCATCCTGCCAGCCATTGTTCTTATTCTGCTCGCTCTCCCATCCTTACAAATCTTATACATAATAGATGAAGTTGATGAACCTGATCTAACCCTAAAAGCCATCGGACATCAATGATACTGATCCTACGAGTACACGGACTTTAAAAACTTAACATTCGATTCATATATAATCCCCACAGCAGAGCTCCCTTCAGGACACTTTCGCCTTCTAGAAGTCGATCACCGTGTGGTAATTCCCATAGAATCCCCAATCCGTGTAATCATTACTGCTGACGATGTCCTACACTCCTGAGCCGTACCAACATTAGGAGTAAAAACCGACGCAATTCCTGGACGTCTAAATCAAACATCATTTGTCACAACCCGACCAGGGGTCTTCTATGGCCAATGCTCAGAGATCTGCGGGGCTAACCACAGCTACATACCCATTGTACTAGAATCCACTCCTCTTACCTATTTCGAAAACTGGGCCTCACTACTATCATCCTAATCATTAAGAAGCTATGTACCAGCACTAGCCTTTTAAGCTAGAGAAAGAGGAACATCAATCCCTCCTTAATGAAATGCCCCAGCTCAATCCAAATCCATGATTCTTTATTATACTAACATCCTGATTAACTTTTTCATTAATTATTCAACCTAAGCTCTTAGCATTCACTTCAATCAACCAACCCCTCAACAAAACTCTCACAACAACCAAAGCAACCCCATGACCCTGACCATGAACTTAAGCTTCTTCGATCAATTTACAAGCCCATGCCTTTTAGGAATCCCCCTAATCCTACTCTCAATGTTATTCCCAGCATTACTTCTGCCCTCACCCAACAACCGATGGATTACCAATCGTCTCTCCACCCTCCAACTATGACTCTTCAACCTAATTACCAAACAACTAATAATCCCACTCAACAAAAAAGGTCACAAATGAGCCCTAATCCTAACATCACTAATATTCATACTACTTACAATCAACCTCTTAGGCCTACTACCATACACATTCACCCCTACTACTCAACTCTCGATAAACATAGCCCTAGCCTTCCCACTCTGACTTGCAACTCTTCTCACAGGCCTGCGAAACCAACCCTCAATCTCCCTAGGTCACCTACTCCCCGAAGGCACCCCAACACCACTAATCCCGGCCCTAATTATAATCGAGACCACCAGCCTACTTATCCGCCCCCTAGCCCTAGGAGTTCGCCTCACAGCAAACCTAACAGCTGGTCACCTACTTATTCAACTTATCTCTACAGCCACCACTGCCCTTCTCCCAATCATTCCAACTGTATCTGTCCTAACCGCATCCATCCTACTCCTACTGACAATCTTAGAAGTAGCAGTAGCCCTAATTCAAGCCTACGTCTTCGTTCTCTTACTGAGCTTATACTTACAGGAAAATATCTAATGGCCCACCAAGCACACTCCTACCACATAGTAGACCCAAGCCCTTGACCTATTTTCGGGGCGGCCGCCGCCCTACTTACCACCTCAGGACTAATCATATGATTCCACTACAACTCCTCACACCTCCTAACCCTTGGCCTAATTTCCATAATCTTAGTCATACTCCAATGGTGACGAGACATTGTTCGAGAAGGCACCTTTCAAGGCCACCACACACCCACAGTCCAAAAAGGCCTACGATACGGAATAATCCTATTTATTACATCCGAGGCATTCTTCTTCCTAGGGTTTTTCTGAGCATTCTTCCACTCCAGCTTAGTCCCTACCCCTGAGCTAGGCGGACAATGACCCCCCACAGGAATCAAGCCCCTCAACCCCTTAGAAGTTCCACTATTGAACACCGCCATCCTTCTAGCCTCAGGTGTGACTGTAACATGAGCACACCACAGCATCACCGAAAGTAATCGAAATCAAGCAATCCAAGCATTAACCCTAACAATCTTCTTAGGATTTTACTTCACAGCCCTTCAAGCCATAGAATATTACGAAGCCTCATTCTCAATTGCTGACGGCGTATACGGATCAACCTTCTTTGTCGCAACAGGATTTCATGGACTTCATGTAATTATTGGATCCTCTTTCCTGTCAGTCTGCCTCCTCCGACTAATCAAATTCCACTTCACACCAAGCCACCATTTCGGATTTGAAGCGGCAGCCTGATACTGACACTTCGTAGACGTTATCTGATTATTCCTCTATATAACTATTTACTGATGAGGATCCTGCTCTTCTAGTATATTAATTACAATTGACTTCCAATCTCTAAAATCTGGTCACTAACCCAGAGAAGAGCAATCAACATAATCACATTCATACTCACCCTATCCCTCATCCTAACTATCGTCCTAACCATATTAAACTTCTGACTCGCCCAAATTAACCCAGACTCAGAAAAGCTATCCCCATATGAATGTGGGTTTGACCCCCTTGGATCAGCACGACTTCCGTTCTCAATCCGATTTTTCCTCAGTAGCAATCCTATTCTTATTGTTTGATTTAGAAATTGCCCTCCTACTCCCACTTCCATGAGCTACCCAACTTCAATCTCCAATCACCACCCTAACCTGAACCGCCATTATCATCACCCTACTCACCCTCGGCCTAATCTATGAATGGATACAAGGAGGCCTAGAATGAGCAGAGTAACCCAGAAAGTTAGTCTAACTAAGACAGTTGATTTCGACTCAACAAACCATAGCTCGAACCCTATGACTTTCTCTATGTCACCCATACACCTAAGCTTCTACTCAGCCTTTATCTTAAGCAGCCTAGGACTTGCCTTCCACCGAACCCATTTAATCTCTGCCCTCCTATGTTTAGAAAGCATAATACTGTCTATATACATTGCCCTATCAATATGACCTGTTGAAAATCAAACCCCATCACTCACCCTAACCCCCATACTCATATTAGCATTCTCTGCCTGCGAAGCGGGAACAGGCCTAGCAATACTAGTAGCCTCTACGCGAACTCACGGTTCAGATCACCTCCACAACCTAAACCTCCTACAATGCTAAAAATCCTATTACCCACAATTCTATTATTACCTACAGCCCTCCTATCTCCTCAAAAATACTTATGAACCAACACAACCGCTCACAGTCTCTTAATCGCATCCATCAGCCTTCAATGACTTCTCCCCACCTACTACCCACATAAAAACCTAACTCAATGAACCGGTATCGACCAAATCTCTTCGCCCCTATTAGTCCTATCTTGCTGACTACTCCCCCTTATGATCTTAGCAAGTCAAAATCACCTCCAAAATGAACCCACTACACGAAAACGAATCTTTATTGCCACCCTAGTCACCATCCAACCATTCATTATTCTAGCATTCTCCAGCACAGAACTAACATTATTCTACATCTCATTTGAAGCAACCTTAATTCCAACTTTAATTTTAATCACACGATGAGGCAACCAACCTGAACGTCTAAGCGCAGGCATTTATCTACTCTTCTACACTCTAATCAGCTCATTACCCTTATTAGTGACACTCCTTCACCTACACACACAAACTGGTACTCTCCACATCACAACCCTAAACCTAACACACCCTACACTTACCAACTCCTGAACGGGCCTCCTATCAAGCCTGGCTCTACTCATAGCATTCATAGTAAAAGCACCCTTATATGGTCTTCACCTCTGACTTCCAAAAGCCCACGTAGAGGCCCCCATCGCAGGGTCCATACTACTCGCCGCCCTTCTCTTAAAACTAGGAGGATACGGCATCATACGAGTTACCTTTTTAACAGGTCCCCTCTCAAACTCCCTACACTACCCCTTCCTCACCCTAGCCTTATGAGGAGCATTAATAACTAGCTCAATCTGCCTACGCCAAACCGATCTGAAATCTCTCATTGCTTACTCATCCGTTAGCCACATAGGTCTAGTCATCGCAGCAAGTATGATCCAAACTCAATGATCATTTTCAGGTGCAATAATCCTTATAATCTCACATGGCCTAACTTCCTCAATACTATTCTGCTTAGCAAACACAAACTACGAGCGAACACACAGCCGCATCCTTCTACTAGCACGAGGACTTCAACCCCTCCTCCCCCTAATAGCAATCTGATGATTACTAGCCAACCTCACAAACATAGCCCTCCCCCCAACTACTAACCTAATAGCCGAACTAACTATTATAATCGCCCTATTTAACTGATCTTCCCCTACAATCCTTTTAACCGGCGCCGCAACCTTATTAACTGCCTCTTACACCTTATTTATACTACTAACCACCCAACGTGGTACCCTTCCAACCCACATTACATCCCTCCAAAACTCAAACACACGAGAACATCTCTTAATAGCTTTACACACCACCCCAATGCTCCTCCTAATCCTAAAACCTGAATTGATCTCTGGTCTCCCCTTATGCAGGTATAGTTTCAACCCAAACATTAGACTGTGATTCTAAAAATAGAAGTTAAACTCTTCTTACTTGCCGAGGGGAGGTTCAACCAACAAGAACTGCTAATTCCTGTATCTGAGTCTAAAACCTCAGCCCCCTTAACTTTTAAAGGATAATAGTAATCCACTGGTCTTAGGAGCCATTCATCTTGGTGCAAATCCAAGTAAAAGTAATGGAGACCTCACTCCTCCTTAACACTTGTATGCTCCTCACACTAACAATCATCCTCACACCAATCCTACTTCCACTCCTATCAAAAACATTTCAAAACTCCCCAGTTATTATCACACGTACTGTCAAAACTGCCTTCCTGACTAGCCTAATACCAATAACAATCTTTATATACTCCGGCATAGAAAGCATTATCTCTAATTGAGAATGAAAATTTACCATAAACTTCAAAATTCCACTAAGCTTCAAAATAGACCAATACTCCATAATATTCTTTCCCATTGCCCTATTTGTAACATGATCAATCTTACAATTTGCAACATGATATATAGCCTCAGAACCCCATATCACAAAATTCTTCTCCTACCTCCTAACATTTCTCATTGCTATACTTATACTAATCATCGCTAACAACATATTTCTACTATTCATTGGCTGAGAGGGAGTAGGAATTATATCCTTCCTTCTAATTGGTTGGTGACATGGGCGAGCAGAAGCTAACACAGCTGCACTCCAAGCTGTCCTGTACAACCGAATTGGAGACATTGGCCTCATCTTAAGTATAGCATGACTTGCATCAACCCTCAACTCATGAGAAATCCAACAACCCTTCTCCCCCACCCAAACCCCAACACTCCCATTGCTAGGCCTCATCTTAGCTGCCACAGGAAAGTCAGCTCAATTTGGCCTTCACCCATGACTACCTGCGGCCATGGAAGGCCCAACCCCAGTTTCAGCCCTACTCCACTCTAGCACTATGGTAGTAGCCGGAATCTTCCTTCTCATTCGCACTCACCCTCTATTCACCAACAACCACACTGCTCTCACCCTATGCTTATGTCTAGGAGCCCTGTCCACACTATTCGCCGCCACATGTGCCTTAACACAAAACGACATTAAAAAAATCATTGCATTCTCAACCTCTAGCCAATTAGGACTAATAATAGTCACAATTGGTCTAAACCTCCCACAATTAGCATTCCTCCACATTTCAACACATGCATTCTTCAAGGCTATACTATTCCTATGTTCCGGAGCAATCATCCACAGCCTTAATGGCGAACAAGATATTCGAAAAATAGGAGCCCTACAAAAAACTCTCCCGACAACCACCTCCTGCTTGACCATCGGCAACCTAGCCCTAATAGGAACACCATTTTTAGCCGGATTCTACTCAAAAGACCTAATTATCGAAAGTCTCAACACTTCATACTTAAACGCATGGGCACTACTCCTAACACTTCTAGCAACCTCCTTCACTGCAACCTATACCTTACGCTTAACTCTCCTAGTACAGACTGGATTCACCCGCACACCAACAATCACCCCAATAAATGAAAACGACCCAGCAGTTACCAACCCCATTACCCGTCTTGCCCTAGGTAGCATCATAGCCGGTCTACTTATTACATCCTACATCCTACCTACCAAAACACCTCCCATAACCATACCTATCCACATAAAAACCGCGGCTATTGCCGTCACAATCCTAGGCCTTATCCTAGCCCTTGAACTCTCTAACCTGACTCTCACTCTATCTCAACCCAAACAAAATACCTACCTAAACTTCTCCTCCATGCTAGGATATTTTAACCCCCTAATACACCGTATTAACTCTATCAAGCTACTAAACAACGGACAAAAAATTGCCTCTCACCTAATCGACCTGACCTGATACAAAAAAGTAGGCCCTGAAGGCCTTGCTCATTTACAACTTATAATAACCAAAACATCAACTACCCTTCACACCGGACTAATCAAGACATATCTAGGATCATTCGCTCTATCCATCCTCATCACAATTCTATTATCTTAACAACCTAATGGCCCCTAACCTTCGCAAACGACACCCCCTATTAAAAATAATCAACAACTCCTTAATTGACCTTCCCACTCCATCAAACATTTCTGCTTGATGAAACTTTGGGTTTCTACTGGGAATATGCCTAACAACCCAGATCTTAACAGGCCTACTCTTAGCCATACATTATACCGCTGACACAACCCTAGCCTTTTCATCAGTCGCCCACACATGTCGAAATGTCCAATATGGCTGACTAATCCGTAACCTACATGCCAATGGCGCCTCATTCTTCTTCATCTGCATCTACCTTCACATCGGACGAGGACTTTACTACGGCTCCTACCTATACAAAGAAACCTGAAACACAGGCATTATCTTACTGCTCACCCTAATAGCAACTGCTTTCGTAGGCTATGTTCTCCCCTGAGGACAAATATCGTTCTGAGGGGCCACAGTCATCACCAATCTTTTCTCAGCCATCCCCTACATTGGTCAAACCCTTGTAGAATGGGCTTGAGGAGGATTCTCAGTAGACAACCCCACTCTAACCCGATTTTTCGCCTTACACTTCCTCCTCCCCTTCCTTATTGCAGGCCTAACACTCATCCACCTCACTTTCCTCCATGAATCTGGATCAAATAATCCCCTAGGAATCACATCCAACTGCGATAAAATCCCATTCCATCCTTATTCTTCTATTAAAGACATCCTAGGACTTGTACTCATACTCTCCCTGCTAACAACTCTAGCTCTATTTTCACCAAACTCTTTAGGAGACCCAGAAAACTTTACACCAGCGAACCCGCTAGTCACACCCCCCCACATTAAACCAGAATGGTACTTCCTATTCGCATATGCTATCCTCCGCTCAATCCCCAACAAACTAGGAGGAGTACTAGCCCTAGCCGCTTCAGTACTAGTCCTATTCCTAACTCCCTTCCTACATAAATCAAAACAACGCACAATAACTTTCCGCCCACTCTCCCAACTCCTATTTTGAGCCCTAACTGCCAACCTCCTCATTCTCACATGAGTTGGAAGTCAACCGGTAGAACACCCCTTCATTATCATTGGACAAGTGGCTTCCCTCACCTACTTTAGCATCCTCCTCATCCTTTTCCCAATCACAGGAACCCTAGAAAACAAAATACTTAACTACTAAAAATACTCTAATAGTTTAACAAAAACATTGGTCTTGTAAACCAAAGAACGAAGAATAGACCTCTTCTTAGAGTTTCCAACCCCCTACCTCCAAGACAAATCTCCTAACCCAATACCCACTTACAACACACAGCACACACCAACACTAGCATCAACCCTAACTCTGCACAACACTAACAAAAAATTTAGGCGGCGCCGGCGATAAACCAAAATACCTTTAAAACAGCACAAAACAAGTCACAGCGACCCAGCTTGACTTTTTAAAATATATAACTAAAAACCCCAGCCACACGAACCCAAAATTCTAATTNCCCCCCCCCCCTTCCCCCCCCGGCTCTAAGGCGCCGGTTTATGTATTAATGCGCATTGTATTATTGCCCACATTATACATATCATGCAATCTAGGAAAACACATTAAATGAATGTATCCAAAACATACGTTTCATGCATAATATCCATCCGGATGACCACCGGGCATAACCCCCTCCCCCCATGTCCCCCCCAGGGAATTTCCTAGTAACTTCCAAACCTAAATACAACTAACAAACTCCGTACTAAAACCATAACAACGATAACTTATACATTCCCTACTTCCAGCATACGGAAGTGCTAGAACACAGCCCATGAATGGTAACAGGACAAAACACTTCAATATTCTCTCGTAGGACCGGTGTCAGGTATCAGGTTATCTATTAATCGAGCTTCTCACGAGAAATCAGCAACCCGGTGTCTGTAATGTCCATCACGACCAGCTTCAGGACCATTCTTTCCCCCTACACCCTCGCCCATCTTGCTCTTTTGCGCCTCTGGTTCCTCGGTCAGGACCATAACTTGGCTTCTCACCTTAACTCGCCCTTCACAGATACATCTGGTTGGGGATATTAATCAACATGCTCCCTCTTAATCGTGTCACCCCCTTTTTTCTCACTTTTGGTTCTTTTTTTTTTCGGGTGGTCTTCAACGTGCCCCTCGATGCAGCTGACGGGTGCTTACAATTTCTTGACATGTCCATACAATGCCTATCGTCCAATTTTTGGTTCTCAAGAATCCCTCAATGATATGGTGGAAATGTATGGGGAATCATCTTTACACTGATGCACTTTGTTTTGCTATTGGTTATGGAGTATCCTCTATCACTTGTCTATGTCACTATTATAATGAATGCTTGTAAGACATATTTTTTTACTTTCCATTTCCTCTAACTTTTTAAACAACACTAGAGACTTTCAACTAAATTCTCATATCAAATTTTTTTCACTTTTTATCATGAATTTATCTTTGTTATATCCATATTCGTTAGCACTGGAGTTCCATTAATAAATTAATCAAATCATCGTTCGTATTTCATCATCATATCATCATTATAATCATCACAAATTTCCCCTAAAAAACTAAGTCAACAAATTTACAAATCATATGTATCTTATCATTTGTTTTTCACGACAAACAACCCTGACCAATACTACCAACCCCCCTACCACACACAATATATATCTATATATTTATATCTATATATTTATATCTATATATTTATATCTATATATTTATATCTATATATTTATATCTATATATTTATATCTATATATTTATATCTATATATTTATATCTATATATTCATATTTATATTCATATTTATATTCATANTTATATTTATACTTATATTTATACTTATATTTATACTTATATTTATACTTATATTTATACTTATATTTATACTTATATTTATACTTATATTTATACTTATATTTATACTTATATTTATACTTATATTTATACTTATATTTATACTTATATTTATACTTATATTTATACTTATATTTATACTTATATTTATATCAAACTTCATCTTTATCCTTAATTCTTATAAACATACCCAAACATTACCCTCAATGCCCCTTACTATCAATCAACACAATAAGACGTTAAACTTACCTAAAATACCCTAATAATTCAAAAACCCTTACTTCAAACCAAACAAAACAAACGAACCCCCTACTACCTACACTAATCAGAAAAGAAGGACTTCAACCTTCACCACCAACTCCCAAAGCTGGTATCCTACATTAAACTATTTTCTGCCCCAAACCATACCCACCTCGCCTAACTGCTCGAATTGCCCCTCGAGATAAACCCCGCACAAGCTCTAACACAACAAACAAAGTCAATAATAACCCCCAACCTGCCACCAGAAGTATCCCCACTCCCTGTGAATACAACATAGCCACCCCACTAAAATCCACCCGAACAGAAAACACACCAGCACTATCAATCGTTTCCAACCCAAACTTTCAACCCTCTACTAACCCCCCTATAACAACCCCAACTCCAAGCACTACAATAAAACCTACACCATACCCCACAACGCGTCAATCCCCCCAAGCCTCCGGAAATGGATCAGCCGCCAAAGACACAGAATAGACAAACACCACTAACATCCCCCCCAAATAAACCATAAACAATACTAACGCCACAAAGGAAAGCCCTAAACTTAACAGCCACCCACAACCCACAACAGACGCTAACACTAAACCCACCACCCCATAATAGGGCGAAGGATTAGATGCCACTGCTAACCCGCCCAAAACAAAACATACCCCTAAAAACAATACAAAATATGTCATAGCAATTTCCGCTTGGTTTTTCTCCAAGACATGCGACCTGAAAAGCCACCGTTGTACATCTCAACTACGGAAACCCAAAATACTCAACTTTCCCCCTCCCCAACCTTAACACAATTAACCCGAACACATACATCCACCAACCCATTACTTCAACTCTCAACCCACCCCTCACAACCATCCGCCACCATCCTCTACCCCTCATACTCATTAATTACTTAACATTCCCAAAACACCCCCACCCTCAACTAACCTTTAAACCCCACCATCAATTTTATTCTTACATTTATTTATCCATCTCTTCCATCAAGCACTGAAGTTCCATTAATAAAATAACCTAAACCCCATACTCTTATCATTATATTATCATCATTACAATCACACATTACCAAAGAAATCCTCCTAACAATTACACTAACCCTAGTCAAATTAATGACAAACAACAAACAACAAACAACAAACAACAAACAACAAACAACAAACAACAAACAACAAACAACAAACAACAAACAATNCAAACAACAAACAACAAACAACAAACAACAAACAACAAACAACAAACAACAAACAACAAACAACAAACAACAAACAACAAACAATCAAACAATCAAACAATCAAACAATCAAACAATCAAACAATCAAACAATCAAACAATCAAACAATCAAACNATCAAACGATCAAACGATCAAACGATCAAACGATCAAACGATCAAACGATCAAACGATCAAACGATCAAACGATCAAACGATCAAACGATCAAACGATCAAACGATCAAACGATCAAACGATCAAACGATCAAACGATCAAACGATCAAACGATCAAACGATCAAACGATCAAACGATCAAACGATCAAACAACACAACA